TAAAATGAAAAGGGAATTCTTTCATATCTTAAGAGGTACACCTTCGCTAAGTATACCTAACTCTAATTTCCCGAATTCTCTAGAAAATTTCCAAAATTCTCTACAATCAGAGGGGATTGCCGATTCTCTAGAAACAGAGGACTTTCTATTTTTTCTAGAATTAGAGGGGATTCCCGAATCGGAGTGCGTTCCAGGTTTTCTAGAAGCAGAGAATCCTGCCAAATATCTAGTATCACAGAAGTCTTTTGTTGCCGATTATCTAGAATCAGAGGCTCTTTTCGATATGGAGAAAAGCCCGAAGAGAAAATATTTGGATTGGAGAATTTTCCATTTTTGTCTTACAAACAAAGAAAAAATGGAATTCTGGATTAATATTGAAAAAAACAAAGAAAATACTGAAACGGAGAGTAAGGGGAATAAATATCAAATAATTGAGAAAGACGGTGACCGAGATCGTTTTTGTGACAAAGATATTTTGTATCCTATGCTTGTCAAAAGAGGTCAAGAATTTGTAAAAAGACACCCACCTGAGTTAGATTGGATGGGAATGAATGACGAAATAGTATACTGTCTCGTATCCAATTTTGAATTGGGGTTCTTTTTTTCAAAATTCGACAAACTTTACAACGCATATAAGAGAAGACCGTGGGTAATACCAACCCAATTACTTCTTTTCAATTATAAAGAAACTCGATTTCAGAACCCAGTGAATCTTCAATCAATTCTCAGAATACCAAAGAGAACCACCAGGAGAACAAGAAACACCAGTAGAAGACTAATCACCAGTAGAAGCGTAATCACCAGTAGACCAAAAATAAAAAACGCCAAGAGAAGAATAATCATCAGGAGACCACAAACCAGGAGCAGAATAATCATCAGTACACCACAAAGCACCAGGAGAAGGAGAACAAAAAACACCAGTAGAACAGGAAACACCAGTAGAACAGAAAACACCGGTTGGCGGAATTTTCTTTTGAGTCCACTCAAACGGCGAGCTCACCAGCCATTCAGAGCGACCATAGATGCTAAGGATGTAGACGAAAGCATTTCGTCGAATATCCAAACATATACTTACCTGCTAAAAGACAAGGCCTTCTTTCAAAAGGACAAAACAAAGAAAAATCTATGGATTAAATCCTTGATTCGACGAAGAGAATTTAATGTGGACATTTTTGCTTTTCGGAGTCAAAAGAAAAATGCTCGGCTTAAGGATAGGACTAGGGGAGATCTAAAATTGATCTCTAGAGGAAGATTGGTTGTTGAGATTCCGCATGTACCGAAAAAAAGCAAGACGAAGCTTAATGGAAAATTTCTTATGTATCAAACCATAGCTATTTTATTGGTTCATAAGACCAAACAACAAATTAATCAAGGATGCGGAGAAAAAAGCTATATTAATAAAGAGAATTTTTTCAAATCTATTGAAAGACTTAAAAGTCTAATTGGATTTAGAAAGAAAAAAGATTTTCTTGTTCCTGAAAATCTTTTATCCACTAGAAGTCGTAGAGAGTTGAGAATTCTACTCTCTTTCAATTCAAAAAAAGAAAATGATATTCATATGAATACAGAACTTTTCAAAAGTAATAATAGAAAAAACTGCAGCCGCTTTGACATTATAGAAAAAAGTAAATATTTTGATAGAGAGAAAAAGAAACGACTTCAATTCAAACTTTTTCTTTGGCCCAATTTTCGATTCGAAGATTTAGCTTGTATGAACCGCTTTTGGTTTAATACAAATAATTCCAGTCGGTTCAGTATGTTAAGGATACGTATCTATCCACAATTGAAAATGAAATAAAGGTACGTTTGTCATATATATATATTCTATAGCATATCTGATCTAATATAGGAAAACAAGGATATAGACACATTCCTTGTTTTCCATTCTATATTCTATTCTGATACCTGGAATTCGATTGCCTATCAATTCTATCTAGAAAGGAAGCCATGGAATTTACTTTGAGATACAAAATTTGCTCTTTTGTAAGTGAAGAGATATACTATCCTTTTTTATTTCTAGCCAACTAAAAAAAAAGAAAAAAAAATTGTATTAATTAATAAGAAATTCTATTTGACAAAATTCGGAATTGCTAACGAATTGAAGATTTTTGTGTATAAAAAGAAAAACGAATTGACATTCTTATTTATTATTCTTATTCCATTTTTTGTTATTATTCCTGATCAATAAAACTATTTTAAAAATGGGCGGTAGGAGGAGGATTTCATTTTATGGTAAAAAATTCACCCATCTTTATTTCAAAAGAGGAAAACCCCGGATCCATTGAATTTCAAATAATAAGCTTTACTAATAGGATACGAGGACTTACTTCACATTTTCAATTGCACAGAAAAGACTATTTATCTCAAAGAGGTTTGCGGAAAATTCTAGAAAAACGACAACGGCTACTATCTTATTTGGCAAAGAAAAACCCACTAGGTTATAAAAACTTAATTAAAAAGTTGGATATTCGGGAATCAAAAACGCGGTAATTTGAAATTTAATTATTTGATTTATTCGATCTTGAATTTTGATGAATTTCTTTTCGTCTTGTCTTCAGCAATTCATAGAAGAATGAATCGAGGAAATCACTATGAATGTACCAGCTAAAAGAAAAGATTTTATGATAGTCAATATGGGTCCCCATCACCCATCAATGCACGGTGTTCTTCGACTCATCCTTACTCTAGACGGTGAAGATGTTATTGACTGTGAACCAATATTAGGTTATTTACACAGAGGAATGGAAAAAATTGCAGAAAACCGAACAATTATACAATATTTGCCTTATGTAACACGTTGGGATTATTTAGCGACTATGTTCGCAGAAGCAATAACAGTAAATGGGCCAGAACAGATTGGAAATATTCAAGTACCTAAAAGAGCCAGCTATCTCAGAGTAATTATGTTAGAGTTGAGTCGTATAGCTTCTCATCTGTTATGGCTTGGTCCTTTTATGGCGGATATTGGTGCACAAACTCCTTTTTTCTATATTTTTAGAGAAAGAGAGTTAATATATGATTTATTTGAAGCAGCTACAGGTATGAGAATGATGCATAATTATTTTCGTATCGGAGGAGTAGCAGCGGATCTGCCTTATGGTTGGCTAGATAAATGTTTCGATTTTTGTGATTATTTTTTAACAAAAATTTCTGAATATCAAAAACTTATCACACGAAATCCCATTTTTTTAAAACGAGTTGAGGGAGTGGGTATTATTAGTGCAGAGGAAGCAATAAACTGGGGGTTGTCGGGACCAATGTTACGAGCTTCTAGAATACAATGGGATCTTCGTAAAATTGATCATTATGAGTGTTATGATGAATTTGATTGGGAAGTCCAATGGCAAAAAGAAGGGGATTCATTATCTCGTTATTTGGTCCGAATTGGTGAAATGACTGAATCCATAAAAATTATTCAACAAGCTTTGGAAGGAATTCCAGGGGGGGGTCATGAAAATTTAGAAACCAGACGTTTGGATTTTTATAGAAAAAGTGATCCAGAATGGAAGGATTTTGAATACCGATTCATTAGTAAAAAAGCTTCTCCTACTTTTGAATTGACCAAACAAGAACTTTATGTAAGAGTAGAAGCACCAAAGGGAGAATTGGGAATTTTCTTGATAGGGGATCAGACTGGGTTTCCTTGGAGATGGAAAATTCGTCCGCCGGGTTTTATCAATTTGCAAATTCTTCCTCAATTAGTTAAAAGAATGAAATTGGCTGATATTATGACAATATTAGGGAGCATAGATATCATTATGGGAGAAGTTGATCGTTGAAATGATAATTGATACAACAAAAGTACAAGCTATTAATTCCTTTTCCAAATGGGAATCCTTAAAGGAGGCTTTTGAAATTGTGTGGGTACTTGGTCCTATTTTGACTCTTGTATTGGCAATAACGATAGGCTTACTAGTAATTGTGTGGTTAGAAAGAGAAATATCTGCAGGGATACAACAACGAATTGGGCCTGAATACGCTGGACCATTAGGAGTTCTTCAAGCTCTAGCGGATGGAACCAAACTACTTTTCAAAGAAAATCTTTTTCCATCTAGAGGGGATACTCGTTTGTTCAGTATCGGACCGGCCATAGCAGTCATATCGACTCTATTAAGTTATTCAGTAATTCCTTTTAGTTATCATCTTGTTTTAGCGGATCTAAATATCGGTATTTTTTTATGGATTGCCATTTCAAGCACAGCTCCCCTTGGACTTCTTATGTCAGGATATGGATCAAATAATAAATATTCCTTTTTAGGTGGTCTACGAGCTGCCGCTCAATCCATTAGTTATGAAATACCATTGACTCTTTGTGTATTATCCATATCTCTACGTGCGATTCGTTAAAAAACCTTTGCTATCTCCCCCTTTATTTATTTTTTTCTTTTTTTTTTAGGAAATAAAGAAGAGAAATCATTTGAAGGAATATCCTCTCATTTTATATTCATCATTTGAATTGATGAACTAAATTTGATAGCTATATGAGTGAAAGAAAACTGCTTTGAAATTTGCAGTAAAAAAATCGAGACTCATTTCTGATGTACAAGAATAATACAAAAATAAACATAAGAAAATGAGACCATTTGCCCCAAGATTGGTTGATTAGTCATCCTGGCTTGAAGCGGGTTCAAAAAACTGACTCTATTGAATTGAGTTTTTACTATTATGTCTAAGTATTACCATAATGCAAACGAACAATTGAAGACAAATGTGTGCGTGGTTAGGAACACCAAGATACACAAAGGATTAGTAATCGAGATTTTGGAAATTATCCAATAGGGTATTTCTTCATAATATAATAAAGAATATTAATTGGGGCTTTCAATTAGTAGAAATGCTAAAGCAGTACTCCCCAAGATTCCGATTCAGAGTATGCTCCTACCGCATGATTAAAGAAATGACTATCAAAAACGAAAGAATCCTTTCTTTTTTTTTAGAAAGAAGAATAGAAACGAAAAAGGATCCTTTGTTCTTCTTTTTTTCTTATATCTATTTATATTCGTACAAATCGAATTCATATCATAATTCATGAACTAAACTAATAGAATGTCTAATTCTTTTTCGTAATTGAAAACTAAAAGTTTCAATATATATTGAAATTTCTGCAACGAGTATTTTATTGAAGGATAAAAGTTATTGCTAAAGAAAGAAAAAGCAAATTTTTGAAAGGATAAGATTGATTCCGAAGTACTTTTTTAGTATTCTAACAGACGGAATTTCATTGGTCAAATTTGGGAATGTTTCATAGATTTTCACCTTATTTATATTACAAATAGATACAAATATGTGGAGATAAATAATATCATCTAGTCCTTATATTTTTTTATGACCTTCGAGGAGCCGTATGAGGTGAAAATCTCATGTACGGTTCTGTAATAGCGATAGTAACAGTGATGTTATCATCGACTATGATTATCTAACAGTTTAAGTACAGTTGATATAGTTGAGGCACAATCAAAATATAGTTTCTGGGGGTGGAATTTGTGGAGACAACCTGTAGGGTTTATCATTTTTTTTATTTCTTCCCTAGCGGAATGTGAGAGATTGCCTTTTGATTTACCAGAAGCAGAAGAAGAGTTAGTAGCAGGTTATCAAACTGAATATTCGGGTATCAAATTTGGTTTATTTTATATTGCTTCCTATCTAAACCTATTAGTTTCTTCCTTATTTGTAACAGTTCTTTACTTAGGCGGTTGGAATATCTCTATTCCATACATATTCGTTCCGGAATTTTTTGAAATAAATAAAATAAGTGAAGTCTTTACAATAACAATAGGTATTTTTATTACATTGGTTAAAACTTATTTGCTCTTATTCATTTCTATCACAACAAGATGGACTTTACCTAGACTAAGAATGGACCAACTATTAAACCTTGGATGGAAATTTCTTTTACCTATTTCTCTTGGTAATCTATTATTAACAACCTCTTTTCAACTCCTTTCACTCTAAAAGAAAGATTTTTCTATATTCATGACTTGTCTCAAACAAGATAAAGAAACAAACATAAAATTATTCATAAAAATTCACGATATGCTCCCCATGGTAATTGGGTTCATTAATTATGGTCAACAAACCATACGAGCTGCAAGATACATTGGTCAAAGTTTCATGATTACCTTATCTCACGCAAATCGTTTACCGGTAACTATTCAATATCCTTATGAAAAATTAATCACATCTGAGCGTTTCCGTGGTCGAATCCATTTCGAATTTGATAAATGCATTGCTTGTGAAGTATGTGTTCGCGTATGTCCTATAGATCTACCTGTTGTAGATTGGAAATTGGAAACGGACATTCGAAAAAAACGGTTGTTTAATTACAGTATTGATTTCGGAATCTGTATATTTTGTGGCAACTGCGTTGAGTATTGCCCAACAAATTGTTTATCAATGACTGAAGAATATGAGCTTTCCACTTATAATCGTCACGAATTGAATTATAATCAAATTGCTTTAGGTCGTTTACCAATGTCAGCAATTGAAGATTATACAATTCGAACTATTTTGAATTCACCTGAAAAAAATGGATAAATTGCCTTTGATTAATGGATTAATCATTAAAGATTCATTAAATAAAGATTAATTAAAGAAAAAACAATTTTGAATTATTACATTAAAAATTAAGACATTAAAAATTAAGATTTCTATTTCTATATTTAGAATTTCTATATTTCTATCTATATATTTCTATCTATCTATATATACTTAATATATATATATATATAGATAGATAGATATTTTTTATCTAAACTTAAAGATTTATAAGTATAGAATGAAATTTCCTTCGTTTTGTTTGGTCAATAACTACAAAAACTACAAACCCTAATTATTACTATTGATTTGATGATTGGTTGGTAAGAATTCTATCATTGTTTCATTTTGATTTAAAATATATTAATAGAGTTATATTATAATAATAGAGTTAGGATTCTATCCATAATTATTTTAAAATCAAAATTCGAGTCTTTACCTGTTCAAGAAAGAGAGAGCGCGATTAGTCCAATAGCTGTATCTATAGTAAGTTCCACTCCTTAGGGTGGAATTCAATTAGAAACCTATTAGCATTTTAAATAGTCTTTTTTCCTGGTCGGAGTCAATAAGGTCATGAAAAAACAATTAACGTTTTTTATCTTGTATTTTACGCACAATGGATTTATCTGGACCAATACATGATTTTCTTTTAGTCTTTCTGGGATTAGGTCTGATATTCGGAGGTCTAGCAGTAGTATTGCTTACTAATCCAATTTATTCTGCCTTTTCTTTGGGATTCGTTCTTGTTTGTATATCCTTATTTTATATTTTATCAAATTCTCATTTTGTAGCTGCTGCGCAGCTCCTTATTTATGTAGGAGCTATAAATGTTTTAATTTTATTTAGTGTGATGTTCATGAATGGTCCAGAGTATTCAAAAGGTTTTAATCTTTGGGCTGTTGGAAATGGGGTTACCTCTCTAGTTTCTCTAAGTATTTTTGTTTTATTAATTACTTTTATTTCAGATACGACCTGGTACGGGATTATTTGGACTACAAGAGCAAACCAGATTCTCGAACAAGATTTAATAAATACTGGCCAACAAATTGGAATTCATTTATCAACAGATTTTTTTCTTCCGTTTGAATTCATTTCAATAATTCTTTTAGTTGCTTTAATAGGTGCGATTACTGTGGCTCGTGAATCATAAATCTGTAAAATTAGTAACCACAATACAAATTTCACTCTGTTCTAGATTATCACATATATTTTTCGCCAATTCGATTTGAAGATTATTCATAATAAAACTCCTTTTATTCGACCTATTACTAATATATGTCTTTGCTCTGTACTTGTAATATTCTTAATTGTAGTTAATCCAATCTGTTAATCTTGAATTTTTATTCGTTGTTTATGTTTATATTGAAATAAATTGAAATTTATAAGGAGTTGGTCTATGATGCTCGAACATGTACTTGTTTTCAGTGCCTATTTATTTTCTATCGGTATCTATGGATTGATTACGAGTCGAAATATGGTTAGAGCCCTTATGTGTCTTGAACTTATACTAAATGCTGTTAATATGAATTTCGTAATATTTTCTGATTTTTTTGATAGTCGCCAATTAAAAGGAAATATTTTTGCAATTTTTGTTATATCTATCGCAGCCGCCGAAGCTGCTATTGGACCGGCTATCGTTTCGTCAATTTTTCGTAATCGAAAATCAATTCGTATTAATCAATCCAATTTGTTGAATAAGTAATATTGATGATATAAAATAGAATGTTCATATTCATTAATTCGAATTTAAATTGGTATCTATGATACATAATGTATCTGATCGTGTTTGTGAAAATAAAAAAAATTAAAGTATCTTGGCTTTATCTTATGAATCGATGTGGAATGAAATATTGAATAGCAAAATTCTGTCAAATCGTTGATTCATCTGGTGTCTAAATATATAAAAATTTAGGAATTTACTAGGTCGAAAATTTATGACATTAAAAAAAATTAAAAGATCCAATGTCACACTCAGTAAAAATTTATAATACATGTATAGGGTGCACTCAATGTGTTCGGGCCTGCCCCACGGATGTATTAGAAATGATACCTTGGGACGGATGTAAAGCTAAACAAATAGCTTCCGCCCCAAGAACAGAAGATTGCGTCGGTTGTAAGAGATGCGAATCCGCCTGCCCAACGGATTTCCTGAGTGTACGAGTTTATTTATGGCATGAAACAACTCGAAGCATGGGTCTAGCTTATTGACTCTTTCCATAAAACCATAAAAAGCCACTTGAACCCATTTGGTTTTTTGTTTACCGACAAAAACCCGTACTTGAAAAACCTATATAGGTTTTTCAAGTACGGGTTTTTGTGGCCCAAGTGTATCTTGTCTTTACCACGAATTCTTTTCCTTGGTCAACAACATTTGTCCTTTTACCAATATCCGCGGGTTGCTTAATTTTCTTTTTCCCTCATAAAGGAAATAAGATAATTAGGTGGTATACTATTTCTATCTGTATATTAGAACTTCTTTTAATGACCTATGCTTTCTCTTATTATTTCCAATTGGACGATCCATTAATTCAATTAGCGGAGGATTATAAGTGGATCGATTTCTTGGATTTTGATTGGCGATTGGGGATAGATGGACTCTCGCTAGGACCCATTTTATTGACAGGATTTATCACGACTTTAGCTACTTTAGCGGCTCGGCCAGTTACTCGGGATTCCAGATTATTTAATTTTCTGATGTTAGCGATGTATAGTGGCCAAATAGGATTATTTGCTTCTCAAGATCTTTTACTTTTTTTCATTATGTGGGAGTTAGAATTAATTCCCGTTTATCTACTTCTATCTATGTGGGGAGGAAAGAAACGTTTGTATTCAGCTACAAAATTTATTTTGTATACTGCGGGCAGTTCTATTTTTTTATTAATGGCAGCTTTGGGTCTCGCTTTATATGCGTTCAATGAACCAACATTCAATTTTGAAAAATCAGCCAATCAATCATATCCTGTAAGCCTAGAAATACTATTCTATATTGGGTTTCTTGTTGCTTTTGCTGTCAAATCACCGATTATACCTTTCCATACATGGTTACCAGACACCCACGGAGAAGCACATTATAGTACTTGTATGCTCTTAGCTGGAATCTTATTAAAAATGGGGGCATATGGATTGATTCGAATCAATATGGAATTATTACCCCACGCCCATTCTTTATTTTCTCCCTGGTTGGTAATAGTAGGCGCAATACAAATAATCTATGCAGCTTTAACATCTTCTGGTCAACGAAATTTAAAAAAGAGAATAGCCTATTCTTCTGTATCTCATATGGGTTTCATAATTATAGGGATTTGCTCTATAAGTGATATGGGACTCAATGGCGCTGTTTTACAAATAATATCACATGGATTTATTGGTGCTGCACTTTTTTTCTTGGCGGGGACGAGTTATGATAGAATACATCTTGTTTATCTTGACGAAATGGGCGGAATGGCTACCCTAATGCCAAAAATATTCACGATGTTCAGTGTCTTATCATTAGCCTCCCTTGCATTACCGGGCATGAGTGGTTTTGTTGCGGAATTAATAGTCTTTCTTGGAATAATTACCGGCCAAAAATATCTTTTAATGCCAAAAATTCTAATTACTTTTGTAATGGCAGTTGGAATGATATTGACTCCTATTTATTTATTATCGATGTTACGCCAAATGTTCTATGGATACAAGCTGTTTGATGCCGCAAACTCGTATTTTTTTGATTCTGGGCCCCGGGAATTTTTTGTTTCGATATGTCTACTTTTACCAGTAATAGGTATTGGACTTTTTCCGGATTTCGTTTTCTCATTAGCAGTTGAGAAGGTTAGTGCTATTCTATCTAATTATTTTAATAGGTAGTTATTCGAAATAAAACAAAAAATCAATCAAAAAAACCTATTCTTTCATTAAAACAAAAAAAGAAGAATTACAACCAAATATCTTTGGCATTTGTGAGAACCTTTTGAATCAAGTAATATAGTGATTCAAAAGGTTCTCAGCCACTTAACTGAGGTTTCTTATATATCTATATATATTATAGAATATAATAATATATTTCTTATATTCTAATTATAGGCTGGGTTGGGTTGTCCTATGGTTTTATTGGTCAATACTTTTTTTTTTCAATTCAATTTAATGTAAATGAACCATAACTATGTAGTCCTATTCCCAATAAATTAACCCCAAAATAGCATACCCAAATTATAAGAAAGCCTATAGAAGCAACAATTGCAGAACTGAAACCTTGAAAATTTTTATTGGTTCGAGTATGCAAATAAATTGCAAATATGACCCAAGTAATAAATGCCCAAGTTTCCTTTGGGTCCCAATTCCAATAGGACCCCCATGTTTCATTAGCCCAGACTGCTCCTGAAAGGATACCTATGGTTAAAAAGATAAACCCTATACTAATAATACGATAACTCCAATTATCCAATTGTTGAATCAACTGAAATCTGTAATAATTCCTATCCTTATTCCTATTTGTCTTTAAAGACAAAGAAGAAAGAGTTCGTGACAAATCGTTCCTTTGCCTCATGTAAAGGATGGAAAGGATCTTGGCGAAGGAAAAATCTTTTAAGAAATTTATGCTTTTTTTAACAGTTCTTATGCTGACTTTTCGAAATCGAATTACTAGAAGTGCTACTGATAATAATGATCCACATAAAAGAGCTGCATAGCCCAATATCATCATACTTACGTGCATCATTAACCACTGAGATTGCAGAGCAGGTACTAAGATTTCGGATTGATGCATATCAGTTAAAAAACCCGAAGTAGCAAAGCTTTGGGTACAAAAAGTACTAGGCGCGGTTATTACGCTTAAAAAATTTTGATGCTTTTTAAAATAAGGAACCATATGAATAATGGAGAAACCCCAAGAAAGGAATATTAATGATTCATATAAATTACTTATTGGTAAATGTTTCAAATAAATCCAACGAGTAATTAATAATCCTGTTATACAGCAAAAAGTAATTAGCATACCCTTTTCTGACGAATCAGATAGTTCGGTAAATTCAGCGACTAATAAACTTAGCAAATTAATTAAAATTACAATTGAAACCACCGAAAACGATATATGAGTCAATACATGCTCAAAACTTAACATAATCATAAAAAACAAAAAAACGTAATAAAGTTACTTTAATTATGCATAAGGCATATTTAAATTGGGAATTCAATTCATTATACGATTTTTTGTATCCTTTTGAAAACAAAAAGATGTTATGCCGCTACTCGGACTCGAACCGAGATGCTCTAGCACTGCTTCCTAAGAGCAGCGTGTCTACCGATTTCACCATAGCGGCTTGCTCAACATTATAATAACCTATTTTGATTCAATCGTCAAACTTAAAGGGCTCAATTTAATAGAATATTTTTTAGGTCAATCAAATTAATGAAAAAACAATTGGAATTTCAAATTCCAATTTTAGTGATCCATTCTAAGGATTTCTGGAAATATTTTTTTGTATTACTCGTTAGAATTTCATTCTGTAGCGAACTTTTATTAGGATTTAGTAAACCAATTAAATATTGATCTCCGGGTATATTATATAATAAAAAAAGAATTGTTAGTTCTGTCCAAAAAGATTGACCAATTCAATATATATATTTTGATACAATGTTGGGCCCAAACATATGATCATGATCAAAACGAGATTTTTCAAAATTTATACAGTTTGATCTACCTAAAAGTAAAAGGCGCTTCTTTTTTTTCTTAATTGAGTTGAAAGCACAAAAAGGTTGATTCTATTTTCTATAGTTATTTCAAATAATAATTGTTAAGAAAGTTTTAAAATAAGCTTGAAACTTATTCAAATTCTTGATTGATTTTTCTTTTTTTACTAAAGACCTTAGATTTGCCCTTTTCTATTCAATTTTCCATTCAAAGTTTAAATAAAAATACAAATAAAAATCAAACACGTCTTAATCTTTTTATTTTGTCTCTTTATTTATTATTGTTATGCTTTTTTATGATTCTGACAAGTGGGTCGATGGGGAAAATCGGAATCCCCATCCCCAAAATGATAAACGAAATTCTACTTTTTCTTATATCAAGTCGAGTTGAATTAGCCCAGGTTTTTCTTTTTTATTTGTCGCACAAAAAAACTTTTCGAATTACCAGTAGAAAGGGATTTTGCTAAGGAAAAAGCTTTCAACGCTGCCCAACATCCTTTTCTTTTCCAAATATTTTTTCGAATACGCTTTTTTGCTATAGAAGTGCGCTTTTTTGGAACTGCCATTAAAAAAAAAAAGAAAGTAATTAATATTCTATATGGATGTGAAAGACATCTATTGTTAAAAAAAACTCATTCTTTATTATATCGACTATATCCATCTTTTTAGTTAGTCTTTATATGATATTCTCTTCATCTTCATAAAAAAGCGCGTCCATTTTTTTCTTTTTTTTTTCTCTTTCGATTTATATCCTTTTTCATCATACTACATTAATCAAGAATTATTTCTTTATTGAATTGAGTAAGGATCTGATAAAAACAATCTTTTTTTTATCATTCCGATTCAAATTCAAATAAAAATCGAGTACTATTTTTGATAAAATTCTTCACTCTTTCTATATGTATCTATATGTATAAAAATCCTTATTAATTATTGTAATTTTGAATAATAAATGCAAATTTCATTTTAGAATTAGGTATCCTTTTCTATTTTCACTAGTATCCTTGTGATATCATTTGACCAATTTAAACTTCTTAATTTGAATATATGAAGTATTTGGAAAAAGATTAAGAATAATTTTAAATAATGAGATTTTTTTATGGAACATACATATCAATATTCATGGATTATACCTTTCGTTACACTTCCAGTCCCTATGTTAATAGGAATGGGACTCCTACTTTTCCCGGCGTCAACAAAAAAACTTCGTCGTATGTGGGCTTTTTCAAGTATTTTTTTGTTAAGTACAGTTTTAGTTTTTTCGACCAATCTGTCTATTCAGCAAATAAATAGCAGTTCTGTCTATCAATATATATGGTCGTGGACCATTAACAATGATTTTTCTTTAGAGTTTGGATATTTGATCGACTCACTTACTTCTATTTTGTTAATATTAATTACTACGGTTGGAATTTTTGTCCTTATTTATAGTGATAGTTATATGTCTTATGATCAAGGCTATTTAAGATTTTTTGCTTATATGAGCTTTTTCAATACTTCAATGTTGGGATTAGTTACTAGTTCGAATTTAATACAAATCTATATTTTTTGGGAATTAGTTGGAATGTGTTCGTATCTATTAATAGGGTTTTGGTTCACACGACCGATTGCGTCCAATGCTTGTCAAAAGGCGTTTGTAACTAATCGTGTAGGCGATTTTGGTTTATTATTAGGAATTTTAGGTCTTTATTGGATAACGGGCAGTTTCGAATTTCAGGATTTGTTTGAAATATTCAATAACTTAATTTCGAATAATGAGAATGAACTTTTCTTTTTGACTTTGTGCACCTTCCTATTATTTTCCGGTGCAATTGCTAAATCTGCGCAATTCCCCCTTCATGTATGGTTACCAGATGCCATGGAAGGACCCACCCCTATTTCTGCTCTGATACACGCGGCTACTATGGTAGCCGCGGGAATTTTTCTTGTAGCTCGACTTCTTCCTCTTTTCGTAGTCATACCTTATATAATGAATCTAATAACTTTGATAGGGATAATAACAGTACTTTTAGGAGCTACTTTAGCTCTTGCTCACAAAGATATTAAAAGAAGTTTAGCCTATTCAACAATGTCTCAATTGGGTTATATGATGTTAGCTTTAGGTATGGGGTCTTATCGAGCCGCTTTATTTCATTTGATTACTCATGCATATTCGAAAGCCTTGTTGTTTTTAGGATCTGGATCCGTTATTCATTCAATGGAAGCTATTGTTGGCTATTCCCCAGATAAGAGCCAGAATATGATTCTTATGGGGGGTTTAACAAAACGTGTTCCAATTACAAAAAACGCTTTTTTATTAGGAACTCTTTCTCTTTGTGGTATTCCACCCCTCGCCTGTTTTTGGTCTAAAGATGAAATTCTTAATGATAGTTGGTTGTATTCACCTATTTTCGGAATAATAGCTTGTTCCACGGCGGGATTAACAGCCTTTTATATGTTTCGGGTTTATTTACTTACTTTTGGGGGGCATTTCAATGTTCATTTTACAAATTACAGCGGTAAAAAAAGCAGTGCGCTCTATTCACTATCTCTATGGGGTAAAGGAGAATCAAAAATGTTAAAAAAAAAAATGGGTTTATTAGCTTTGTTAACAATCAATAATAGTGAACGGGCTTCTTTTTTTTGTAAGAAAAGATATCAAATTGACGGTACTATAAAAAAGATGACGCGCCCTTTTGTTATTAAGAATTTTGGAACTAAAAGCATTTTTTTCTATCCGCAAGAATCAGATAATACTATGTTATTTCCAATGTTAGTTTTGGGACTATTTACTTTCTTTATTGGAGCAATAGGAATTCCTTTTAATCAATTTAATCAAGAAGGGGTGGATTTAGATATATTATCTAAACTGTTAAGTCCATCTTTAAACCTTTTGCATCAGAATGAAAAGAATTCTGTGGATTTTTATGAATTTGTAACAAAGGCCACTTTTTCGATCAGTATAGCTTTTTTTGGAATATTTATAGCTTCTTCTTTATATAAGCCGGTTTATTCATCCTTACAGAATTTTAAGTTCTTCAATTTGTTTGTCAAAAAGGGTCCTAAAAGGATTTTTTGGGATAAAACAATAAACATGATATATGATTGGTCTTATAATCGTGCTTACATAGATACTTTTTATGCACGATTTTTAACTAAAGGTATAAGACAATTAGTAGAATTTACTCTGTTTTTTGATAGACGAGTAATTGATGGAATTATCAATGGGATCGGTGTTATGAGTTTCTTTATAGCAGAGGGTATCAAATATGTCGGAGGCGGACGGATCTCTTCTTATCTCTTAGTTTTTTTATTTTATATATTAATATTAATTTTAATTAATTTACTATTTTATTAATTTTAACTCTCTTCTAATATTATTTTTTGTCTATTAAATATTAATATAAAATATATATTTTATTTCATATGATATGAATTATCATGTTTATCTTGAATTATACTTTAATTTCTTTTTCTATTAATTCTATATTTTCATTTTCTAGAATTCGAATTCTATATTAATTATTAATATATTTAATATTTTTTATTAAAAAGTTTAGTTTAGGTTGGTTTTAGGTTGGTTAATAGGTGAATTTTTTACCATAAAATGAAATCCTCCTCCTACCGCCCATTTTTAAAATAGTTTTATTGATCAGGAATAATAACAAAAAATGGAATAAGAATAATAAATAAGAATGTCAATTCGTTTTTCTTTTTATACACAAAAATCTTCAATTCGTTAGCAATTCCGAATTTTGTCAAATAGAATTTCTTATTAATTAATACAATTTTTTTTTCTTTTTTTTTAGTTGGCTAGAAATAAAAAAGGATAGTATATCTCTTCACTTACAAAAGAGCAAATTTTGTATCTCAAAGTAAATTCCATGGCTTCCTTTCTAGATAGAATTGATAGGCAATCGAATTCCAGGTATCAGAATAGAATATAGAATGGAAAACAAGGAATGTGTCTATATCCTTGTTTTCCTATATTAGATCAGATATGCTATAGAATATATATATATGACAAACGTACCTTTATTTCATTTTCAATTGTGGATAGATACGTATCCTTAACATACTGAACCGACTGGAATTATTTGTATTAAACCAAAAGCGGTTCATACAAGCTAAATCTTCGAATCGAAAATTGGGCCAAAGAAAAAGTTTGAATTGAAGTCGTTTCTTTTTCTCTCTATCAAAATATTTACTTTTTTCTATAATGTCAAAGCGGCTGCAGTTTTTTCTATTATTACTTTTGAAAAGTTCTGTATTCATATGAATATCATTTTCTTTTTTTGAATTGAAAGAGAGTAGAATTCTCAACTCTCTACGACTTCTAGTGGATAAAAGATTTTCAGGAACAAGAAAATCTTTTTTCTTTCTAAATCCAATTAGACTTTTAAGTCTTTCAATAGATTTGAAAAAATTCTCTTTATTAATATAGCTTTTTTCTCCGCATCCTTGATTAATTTGTTGTTTGGTCTTATGAACCAATAAAATAGCTATGGTTTGATACATAAGAAATTTTCCATTAAGCTTCGTCTTGCTTTTTTTCGGTACATGCGGAATCTCAACAACCAATCTTCCTCTAGAGATCAATTTTAGATCTCCCCTAGTCCTATCCTTAAGCCGAGCATTTTTCTTTTGACTCCGAAAAGCAAAAATGTCCACATTAAATTCTCTTCGTCGAATCAAGGATTTAATCCATAGATTTTTCTTTGTTTTGTCCTTTTGAAAGAAGGCCTTGTCTTTTAGCAGGTAAGTATATGTTTGGATATTCGACGAAATGCTTTCGTCTACATCCTTAGCATCTATGGTCGCTCTGAATGGCTGGTGAGCTCGCCGTTTGAGTGGACTCAAAAGAAAATTCCGCCAACCGGTGTTTTCTGTTCTACTGGTGTTTCCTGTTCTACTGGTGTTTTTTGTTCTCCTTCTCCTGGTGCTTTGTGGTGTACTGATGATTATTCTGCTCCTGGTTTGTGGTCTCCTGATGATTATTCTTCTCTTGGCGTTTTTTATTTTTGGTCTACTGGTGATTACGCTTCTACTGGTGATTAGTCTTCTACTGGTGTTTCTTGTTCTCCTGGTGGTTCTCTTTGGTATTCTGAGAATTGATTGAAGATTCACTGGGTTCTGAAATCGAGTTTCTTTATAATTGAAAAGAAGTAATTGGGTTGGTATTACCCACGGTCTTCTCTTATATGCGTTGTAAAGTTTGTCGAATTTTGAAAAAAAGAACCCCAATTCAAAATTGGATACGAGACAGTATACTATTTCGTCATTCATTCCCATCCAATCTAACTCAGGTGGGTGTCTTTTTACAAATTCTTGACCTCTTTTGACAAGCATAGGATACAAAATATCTTTGTCACAAAAACGATCTCGGTCACCGTCTTTCTCAATTATTTGATATTTATTCCCCTTACTCTCCGTTTCAGTATTTTCTTTGTTTTTTTCAATATTAATCCAGAATTCCATTTTTTCTTTGTTTGTAAGACAAAAATGGAAAATTCTCCAATCCAAATATTTTCTCTTCGGGCTTTTCTCCATATCGAAAAGAGCCTCTGATTCTAGATAATCGGCAACAAAAGACTTCTGTGATACTAGATATTTGGCAGGATTCTCTGCTTCTAGAAAACCTGGAACGCACTCCGATTCGGGAATCCCCTCTAATTCTAGAAAAAATAGAAAGTCCTCTGTTTCTAGAGAATCGGCAATCCCCTCTGATTGTAGAGAATTTTGGAAATTTTCTAGAGAATTCGGGAAATTAGAGTTAGGTATACTTAGCGAAGGTGTACCTCTTAAGATATGAAAGAATTCCCTTTTCATTTTATCGGTTTTGTAATTAAAACAAATTTTTTTCTTATCGCCGCTATAGCTATAATTAATGGATTTATGTGATAAAAGATTATATCTGTTGTGTTTTTTAGAATTATCTTTTACTTTGAGTAATAAATCCAATTCAGAGAAATTCGATTTGTTTAAATCTTTATTTTTAACTGTATCTTTATTTTTAACTGTGCGCTGTATATTTTGCTGGGACCCCATCATCAGTATTGACAAAAATATCTACACGTCTTTTTATTCGTACAAAATTTAAATCTGGAGGATTCGCTACGTCGATTTCTTGCACCCTGTTCACCAGTGCGAGTGCGTTAGTACAGCGTTCAATTATTTTCTTTCGCCAATGTAGTACTGCATTAGACAATAAAGAGTTTAAAATTAGTATTCGATCGTCTTCCTGTAAATCGATTTTTTCTTCCTTGCGAGCTGGAAATAAAGAGAGCCCTTTAAAAATGAAATTTGATAGTGATTTTCCAGCAAATTCATTAATTAAGTTCAAAACAAATTCATTAACTAAGTTCAAAAAATAAGCAATTTTTATTGAGAATGATTTTCTATTAAATGTATCTATTTTTGGTTCAAATTCTTGATAATTAGTAGTAAATGAGAATGATTTTCTATTAAATGTATCTATTTTTGGTTCAAATTCTTGATAATTAGTAGTCAAAAGGATAAGATACATTTTATTTGCCATCCCTACGAAATTTTCATTTTCTATTTCTTCTAGAGGAAGTCCTACTTTATTTTGAAGAAAGGGTGCATATTGAAAGTGGACTTTTCCCCGAGAGTGCCCGCACAATACAGGATCCAATAGTTTAGGTAAATACTCTTTTTTCCTTTTATGCCTACATAACCTAGTTCTTTTCTCAAGTATATTCCGAATAGGAAATCCTTTATCTAGATTTTTTACTCTATTTAAAAACTCATTACTTAGGGTTTTCTTTCTTTGTTCATTGTTAGAATTCCAAGGATTATACAATTCCGTAGAGGTGAGTTTTTCTGTTGTCAATAAAGAGATTTTTCTTTGTATCTTTTCCAAAAAAGTTGACAAAACAGATGGATACGTAAAAGATATTCTTTCCTTTCCATCACTTCGACATGTATGAAAAAAATATTCTGACATCCTATTTTGTATAGGATCTCTCAAGTTAGCTGTGAATCGATCTTTTCTTAAGTGAGCTGTCACTCGATCTGTTTTTATAGCTTGAAATGGGCGATTCCAGTGTTGAAAATCGAAAAGAAGAGTTGCAAGACGTTCGTCGAAGAGCGGGTCTTCTTTTATTTCGAATTTCCAATTTTCTTGATTCCCATCTAGATCAAAAGTTTCATAAACGGGTCTCTTTTTCCCTTTAACGTGAAAATGGAATTTTTTCTTTATCATTTTCTTTGCATTCACTATAATCGTTTCTTCGTCCCCTTCCTCCAGTTCTGACTTAATCACATGAGAAAGATCCTCTTCTTCATCCTCCTCTGGCTCTGGCTCGTCTAAGCATAAGATCTCGCTCTGTTTATTAGAAAATTTGGGTAAGGGTTTTCTGCCTCCAAAATAGTGGACGAAGATAAGAAATAAGAGAATAGTAAAGATTCGATCCATATAAGTTCTCAATTCTGCCCAAAGGTACGTATTAGACATAGATCGAACGAACAGAGTCCGTTTAAGACGAAGAGGATTATTTTCCTGTAGCCAGACTAATATAAATTAAACCCATTTGATGAATAAAATGTAACCAATTAACCAAGCAACAAAACAACTTGTTACAAATAAAATCTTGTTGTTCCGTCGAAACATATAAATATTGGCTAATCTGAATGCCATCGAACTAGGTAAACAAAAATGATTTAATAATGGAGCCATGAAATTATTGAGGAATATACATTGAATGATAAGATTACGGATAGAATTTGTGGTAGTAGGTGCATCATCCAAATAAAACAAATCTTCGTTATTGTTCCAGAAGAAATGAACCCCAAAATAC